AAAATCGATCCATTTATTCATGTTACATGGGCTTTTTTTACTTCATCAAATGGCGGGTTCGTTGAATTTTCTGTGATACAAACAAGAAGTTTTTTTTTGATTCAAAAGTAAATAGAAATAATAATAAAAAAAATAATGTATGTATAATGTATAACATAGTAGACAAAGACTATAACATAGTAGACAAAGAGGTGGTCTATCATTGTTCATTTTTCTTTTTTATTTGATAAATTTTTTTCTATTTTCATTGGATCTGTTCATTTGTATGTTCAAAATCGATTCGTCTTTGACATTTTTTTTTTTTTTTTTTTCCGTTTTAATGTAATTTAATGTAATATTTTATTAGACAATTCAATCTTTTAGACAATTCAATCTTTTTATTTTTATTGTTTTTATTGTTTGTTTTTATTGCGATTGGATATACACATCCTATTTTTTTTTATTAGGGTTGCTAACTCAATGGTAGAGTACTCGGCTTTTAAGCGCGACTCCGTTTTTTACACATTTCTATGAAGCAATTGGTTCGTCCATACCATCGGTAGAGTTTGTAAGACCACGACTGATCCAGAAAGGAAGGAATGGAAAAAGCAGCATGTCGTATCAATGGCGAATTCTAAAAATATTCCATTCTTATTGAATTTGAATCCGGCCCAAATTTTTGTTTGAATTCTTGGCTTGGAACAAAAAAATTTAGTTTGGTTGAATTAATAAAGGGATAGAGCTTGACGGCTCCAATTTTAGGGAAACAAAAAGCAACGAGCTTTCATTTTAAATTTGAATGATTACCCCATCTAATTGTATGTTAAAAAGAGATTAGTGCTTGATGTGGGAAAAGCTTTTCCCACGAATGGATTATTTATTTTTGTTATGAGTCCTAACTATTAGCTATTCTCCATTATGTTATGGGGTAGCGATAAATGTGTAGAAGAAAGAGTATATTGATTAAGATATTTTTTTTTTCCAAAATCAAAAGAGCGATTGATCTGAGAAAAAAAAAATAAAGGATTTCTAACTAGCTTCTTATCCTAGAACAATTAGATGGAAAAAGCGAGGAGAGAGAGTCCGTTGATGGGTTTTACTTGTTTTCTAGGTATCTATTTTCGTTTTTTTATTCTAATAATTCAAATATATAATAGAATACCCTGTTTTAATAGAATACCCTGTTTTGACCGTATCGCACTATGTATCATTTGATAATCCAATGAATCCCGGATCCTTTGACTAAATTAAATCGAATAAAATGGAGGAATATCAAGTATATTTACAACTAAATAGATCTCGTCAACAGGACTTCCTATACCCACTTATTTTTCGGGAGTATATTTATGGACTCGCTTATAGTCATGATTTAAATAGATCTCTTTTTGTAGAAAATGTAGGTTATGACAATAAATCTAGTTTACTAATTGTAAAACGTTTAATTACTCGAATGTATCAACAGACTCATTTGATTATTTCTACGAATGATTCTAACAAAAATCCATTTTTGGGGTATAATAATCATTTTTATTCTCAAATAATATCAGAGGGTTTTGCCGTCGTCGTGGAAATTCCATTTTCCCTACAATTAAGCTCTTCCTTAGAGGAGGCAGAAATCATAAAATCTTATAATAATTTGAGATCAATTCATTCCATTTTTCCTTTTTTCGAAGATAAATTTACATATTTAAATTATGTGTCAGATATACGAATACCCTATCCTATCCATCTGGAAATCTTGGTTCAAACCCTTCGATACTGGGTGAAAGATGCCCCTTTCTTTCATTTATTAAGGTTGTTTATTTATTACTATTGTAATTGGAATAGTCTTATTACTCCAAAAAAATCGATTTCTACTTTTTCAAAAAGGAATAGAAGATTTTTCTTGTTCCTATATAATTTTTATGTATATGAATACGAATCTATCTTCCTTTTTCTACATAACAAATCCTCTAATTTACCATTCAAATCTTTTAGCGTTCTTTTTGAGCGAATCTTTTTCTATGCAAAAATAGAACATCTTGTGGAAGTCTTTGCTAAGGATTTTTCGTCGACCTTATCATTCTTCAAGTTCAAGGATCCCTTCATTCATTATGTTCGATATCAAGGAAAATCTATTCTGGCTTCAAAGAATGCACCTCTTTTGATGAATAAATGGAAATACTATTTTTTCCATTTATGGCAATGTCATTTTTATGTTTGGTCTCAACCAGGAACGATCCATATAAACCAATTATCCGAACATTCATTTCACTATTTGGGCTATTTTTCAAATGTGCGGCTAAATCTTTCAGTAGTACGGAGTCAAATGCTACAAAATTCATTTCTAATCGAAATTGTTATGAAAAAGTTTGATACAATAGTTCCAATTATTCCTCTAATTAGATCATTGGCTAAAGCGAAATTTTGTAATGTATTAGGGCATCCCATTAGTAAGCCGGTCTGGGCCGATTCATCCGATTTTGATATTATTGATCGATTTTTGCGGATATGCAGAAATTTTTCTCATTATTACAATGGA